TCTTGCATGTATTGCATATACTATCATATATAGTATGATAAAAGATTATGTCCAATTTTCATTGATCTCAATTGACCCCTCGTTACTGTCCATAAGAGAAGTAATAGGTAGGGATGACAGGATTTGAACCCGTGACATTTTGTACCCAAAACAAATGCGCTACCAAGCTGCGCTACATCCCTTTCAATTGTTGTACAGTGTCATTGTAGAGAATCCATGTCTTGTTTTCCACCTCGTTATTTCCTCTATCTATAGAGAAAATCTCTTGCCATTTCTTCTTTTTTTGGTTTCAAATAAATTATGAATATAATAAAAGAATTATATACATATAATTCTATACATATGATGAAACCAAACGTATAAAAGAATGGATATTGATCGGTAATATTCAAGAAGAAAGTGTCATCTTTTTCTGTTTTAGGGATGGGTGGATTTCGTCTACCAGATCACTGTAAATATACATTTGAAGTTAAGGATTCCCGTACAAATAAATACAAGTGATCTTTAACTACATATGCGTCTGATCCTATATGTATTCCAATAAAGAAGGAGGATTTTCAATGCGAGATATAAAAACATATCTCTCCGTGGCACCAGTGCTAACCACTCTATGGTTTGGTTCTTTAGCGGGTCTATTGATAGAGATAAATCGTTTATTCCCGGATGCGTTGGTATTCCCCTTTTTTTCATTTTAGTTACTGACATGGGAATGGGTGAATGAAGAAGATTAGAGATAGAATAAACTCTCTGTGACCAATCCCCCTCTTTTTTCAGTTGTTTAGGATAGGAAGGAAAGAGAAAGAATAAAAAAAGTGGATTGAACTTCAGCGAAACTCATGTTCAGGATAGAATTAATAGAGGTAGAACAGAAATAGAAATCAATAGAAGTGCGGGTCGAGGGTAGACTCTTCGAGATCCTACAGGATAGTAAATGAAATACTGGGATTAGGAATAATTACTAGTTAGAAATTATTGTATTACTTATTTTTTATTTTATTACTTGAATGCAACGAAATCTTTCATAAGTGGATTTCGGGTTAGCAACTTATCTTCGATTTATTTCTCGTTCCTCTTTGGTTCGGATCGAAAATAGAAGAATTGAGTAAGTTCAAAGGAGGTTCATGGCCAAGGGTAAAGATGTCAGAGGGATAGTTATTTTGCAATGTACCAATTGTGTCCGAAATGATTTCAAGAAAGAATCGCGGGGCACTTCCAGATATATTACTCAAAAGAATCGACATAATACACCAAGTCGATTGGAATTGAGAAAATTCTGTCCTTATTGTTACAAGCATACGATTCACGGGGAGATAAAGAACTAGATCGAACGGAACGGAACGCGTGTACCACCCTTCCATTCCAACGAACAGGAACAAATGAAATTCTATTCTATTCTATAAATAAACAAATCAAGTCCTATTTTGGTCGAATGCGAAATGCATGAATAAATAGGCGTTTAGAGATAAGGAATAAACCATATGGATAAATCCAACAAGCGATTCTTTCGTAAATCCAATCGATTCTTTCATAAAGCCAAGCAAGGTTTTGGTAAATCCAAGCGAGGTTTTCGTAGGCGTTTTACCCCAATTAGACCGGGGGATCAAATTGATTATAGAAACATGGGTTTAATTGCTCAATTTATTAGTTACCATGGAAAAATATTATCTAGACGAATGACTAAATTGACCTTGAAACAACAACGATTAATGGCTGTTTCTGTAAAACAAGCCCGTGTTTTATCTTTATTACCTTTTCTTGCTAATGAAAAACTAATTAAGAAACTCAAGTCGATAATCGGAAATAAATATGCTCGTAAAACCAGAAAGAAATATCCTCCTGGGGGAGAAAAGAAATATCCTCCTCGAGGCAAAAAGAAAAATGCTCTTAAGGTAGAAAATCAATATCCTACTGGGGGAAAAAAGAAATATCTTCCTGGGAGAGAAAAGAAAAATGCTCTTAAGGTAGAAAATCAATATCCTCCTGGGGGAGAAAAGAAAAATACTCCTAGAACCGGAAATAAATAGGCCTACTCCTCAATTGAATCAAAACCACTTGAATTGGAATTCAAAATCAGATTGATTGATATTTTATTCGAAAAATCGAAGAGATTTAATTGTTGCTAGAATAAAAAAAGAAAAAGAGTGGGAGAAGAATTTTTTTTTTTTTTTTTTTTGAAATGTGTTCTACTACTTAATTTCTTTTATTTTATCATATTCATTTCTACTCTACTTTCCCGGAGTCATTCTCCGGGAACTCCGTTTAAATCATTCCGGTGAATTCCTTCCAATCTCTTTATTTGACGATCTCATTGGAGATCATGTAAAGACAATTCGTCTTTGATATAGCCATTTGTGCAAGTATTTTACGATTAAGAAGCACCTGCCTCTTGTACAGATCGTGTATTAATCGCCTATAACTATAGGATGCGCCATTTGCACGAGTTACTGCATTTATCCGAGTGATCCACAAACGACGAAAATCTCTCTTTCTCCTGCCTCTATCCCGATGAGTGGAATTCAAAGCTCTCATTTTCTGTTGAGTAGTTGATACAAATGAACGAGTTTTTTTTCGACGCCTCCGGGCTATATATCCTCGTATAACTCTGATCATTGAATAAAATAAAATGAAACTTTGATGAATAACTAATCGATTTCGTTTCTTTCAGCCATTCTTCCCCCCTCCCCCCTTTTTCCTGTCTTATTAAAAACAAAACGGATTCTTCCGATGTATAAAATCAAAATTCCAATGGCTTTTGCTACTATGACCTTCCCAACCACGATTTTTATTTCTTCCAGGCGTTTATTTTACCTCAAAATAAGAAATTGTACCGATATTTGGTACAAAATAGGTAGAAAATAAATAAGAAATAGGTAGTAAATGGAAATGAATAAATAAATAGTGGCTTCCATCGTTTCTATGGTTACTTCTTAAACGGTGAGGTCCTCTCTATACACCGGAGCCTCTTCCCTCATTTAATCAATGTTATTTGTAACTTGTACAGTTCACATTCTTTGGCTCTACCCATGAATTATCCAGTAATAGGTCTTTTCACAATGAGATCTATTCATACAGTGACGGCATTTAATTAAGAGGGTTGGCTGGGTAGCTGACCCTCTTAGTCCGTTCTTGCAAGAGTATGAGCATAATCTTTCTGCTTTTGAAATACCATTTCCCCCGCTTAATGGATAACCCTTCGCTACCAATGGAGAATTGCTTTTCATCTCAAATCGAGGTGATTGGATTTGCACCAATGGAAACCATAAATTCTCTACACAATAGAGGTAGATGATAGATCCTTATTTTTCGATAGTGACTGAAGTTCTTACATTCTATCCAATTCATTGGTACTAGTTATTGTATTGATACTGGAAAAATAACCTCATTTGTTCTAGCTCGTGATCTGAACGAGTCGCACATACACCCTAGTACATGTTCCTCGACGCTGAGGACATCCTCGAAGCGCTGGGGATTTCGTGACATTTCTTATTGGCTGTCTTGTGTTTCTAATAAGTTGTTTAATAGTTGGCATGTTGAATCCTATACAGAATGGGCCGGTTTAGATCGATCCTAACCGGATCATTATGAATAAGAATAAGTTCCATTTCGGATTTTACCGAGATGAGGAGATAAAATCACGATTCCTTGGATTTATGAATCTGAATATGGATCTAATTATGATTCCAACGATCATACCTATTATAGGTTCCTAATGAGATAACCTATGATAATAAGAGTAACCCGCATGCTGTTCTTCATGGCGTTCACCCCCCTCTTCTTTCTATACAGAATGGAAAAACAGTAGGTAAAACAATTGTTTCGATTTTTTTATATTTATTTTATAAATATGTAAAATTAATTAATCCGAAATCCAAATAAGTCGTCTCCATTTGGATTCCTACAACGTTACTCTTATATGATTCTCATAGGTTTTTTATGAGATAACCTATGACAATAAGGGCAACGAAGGAAACCCAGATGCTGTTATTCATGGTGTTTACCTCCTTTTATACAAAAAAATGGAAAAACAATAAGTAAAACAATTGTTTCAATTTATTTATATCTAATTAATTTAATTATATTTATTTTATAAATATGTAAAATTAATTAATCCGAAATCCCAACAAGTTGTCCATTTGGATTCCTACAAGATCAACAAGGCCATGGTTTTGTGCTTCTTCTGCTGACAAAAAAACATCCCTTTCTATGTCCATGGCTATAACCCATAAAGGAGTGCCCGTTCTTTGTGCATAAACTTTCATGACGTCGTCATATATTTGCATTAATTCGTTTATTTCCACGATAATTTCGCCTGAGTCGTCGTCGTCAAAAAAAGAACTAGCAGGTTGGTGGATCATAATCCTGAACATAATAAACGCCTCTTCTATCTCGATTTTCGCATCATCATCATGTGGGGGGATAAAGAATAACAAAAAGAAAAAGATCGAATTGAACAACTGTACGAGCAGCTTTTGTGCAGTGCATACAGCTTTACTATAGCATTTCTTTTTCCATTCCATCGAAGAAAGAGACAAATAAAATAAAATCCATCAGACCCATACCGTTGAATGACATTTACCATCCTTCCTTTTCTTTTGTTCTTTTGTATTGTAGGAGTTCAAAAAATACTATGATAGTTCTGTTGCTTTCTATATTTATCTCGTATGAGACTCAACAATCCCAAAGTTTCTTTCTGGCCCAGGAAAAAATGATCTTTTTTTTTTTTTTTTTCATTTTCATACCCTTTCATAACATAAATATCAGGAAAAGACTTCTGATGTTGAAGCAAAAAGATTTGTAACGCTGAAATGGACCCCCCGATGCATAAGATCAAATAAGAAAGACTTTTTGTTTGTTCCATACTACTATCTCAACCCATATCGTATTGAAAAAGTTTACTCATATCTAAATTGAAGTGCCATGCTATTATTACTTAATATTTTTATTTCTTTTATTTATTCAAATTCCATATAGTGAAGACATAATCTTCTCCTTCTCTAAAATAACAAACTCATTGACGCCAAGCGTAAGGGAGTGCTATACGTTTGGTAATCTCTCCTCCGACCAGGAGAAATGATCCCATTGAAGCAGCTAATCCCAGGCATATTGTATACACTTCTGGTTGCACCCATTGCATCGTATCAAAAAGACCGAATCCCGGAATTATGTATCCGCCGGGAGAGTTTATAAACAAAAAAATATCCTTGGTCTCATCCTCTATGCCGAGATATATCATGATACCAGCAAGTTGATTCGAGATCTCGTCATCAACATCTTGTCCTAAAAAAAGGAATCTTTCTCGATAAAGTCGGTTGATTAGGACAAAATTGTCTCCTTTCAGAACCGTACACGCATCTTTGAATACATACGGTTCAAAAAATAAAAATTGCGAAACAAAAAAAGAATCAATGTGTCGATTCTAGCCCTTTTTCTTTTTTCGTAGCAGATTTTTTCCTAACTAAGGGGCTTTTTTCTTCTATTTTTCAAGAAACATGAGTTTTAACCCTAGAATTCATTGAACTTATCGAACTAACCTCTCATTGATGTATTGTTTCATCGAGATCCAAATCACAATGTCATTTTCTTGTTCCTGAATTGAACAGGCCTCTTCCACTTTTTTAGGTTTATGCTCTACTCCGGGTAAAGATCCGCCCAAATTCTATTTGCACATATAGGACAAAGAATCTTAGTACCATTTCTTTTTTTCAATTCGTTCGTTTCATGCCTTCCGCACAATATTTGATGTATTCATCATATTACTCCGCTGTTTGGCAGTATGAGATCGCTCTTATGGTATAAGAGAATCATTTACGATACGAGTGGTAATCATACATGGATGACCTATTTGGTATTTTCGGAACGGAGTCTGACTACTTGATTTTATTTTATTGGTCCGGGTCAACCATAAATTCTTCTAATAGATACCCCTAATAAATATAAATTGACCTAATTGTACTTCACGCTACTAATTTTTGAGGATTCAAAAAATCTTTCTGGGGCGAAGGGGATATCTCGGTCGGGGGAGAGAATGGGAAAATACCATACGACCCAATATGTCTGACAAGTCGCACTATATGTCAATCCAAGTTGCGTCTTCATCGCCCGGGATACGAAAGGGCACTCTCGGAACGCCAATGGGCATAAAATGAACGAAAAATGATTACCCACCCTCGGGGGAGCTTTGATGTGGAAACGTAAAAACGTGTTTATTGTCTTCATGATATTGGTGCCTTTTATCGGATTTTATCCATAGATTGGAAGGTTCATAGGGGAAGAGGGAATGAATAAAGAAAAATTCTGACGAATGGATCGTTTGAATGATGAACAAGTATCTATGCATTCGCTCACAAAAAACGAGACCAACCCCCATTGCGTATTGGTACTTATTGGGTATAGAATAGATCTACTTTTCTTTCTTTGTTCCTACGAACAGAATTGTTCAATTATTATCAACAGAACAGAATAAATATTCACCCTTGCTTCGGGATAATCCACTAAAAAGTGAGGTCCATAGCATAGTCTTTTGCAATGCAATAAAGCTACATAGTGTCTATTTTTTCTTTGAAAAAAGGGGTATTTCCATGGGTTTGCCTTGGTATCGTGTTCATACCGTCGTATTGAATGATCCCGGTCGGTTGCTTTCTGTCCATATAATGCATACAGCTCTAGTTTCTGGTTGGGCCGGTTCGATGGCTCTATACGAATTAGCTGTTTTTGATCCCTCTGACCCCGTTCTTGATCCAATGTGGAGACAAGGTATGTTCGTTATCCCCTTCATGACTCGTTTAGGAATAAACAATTCATGGGGCGGTTGGAGTATTACAGGAGGAACGATAACGAATCCGGGTATTTGGAGTTACGAAGGTGTGGCCGGGGCACATATTGTGTTTTCTGGCTTGTGCTTCTTAGCAGCTATCTGGCATTGGGTGTATTGGGACCTAGAAATATTTTGTGATGAACGTACGGGAAAACCCTCTTTGGATTTGCCCAAGATCTTTGGAATTCATTTATTTCTCTCAGGGGTGGCTTGTTTTGGTTTTGGCGCATTTCATGTAACAGGCTTGTATGGTCCTGGAATATGGGTGTCCGATCCTTATGGCCTAACCGGAAAAGTACAATCCGTAAATCCAGCGTGGGGCGCGGAAGGTTTTGATCCTTTTGTTCCGGGAGGAATAGCCTCTCATCATATTGCAGCGGGGACATTGGGCATATTAGCGGGTCTATTCCATCTTAGTGTCCGCCCTCCCCAACGTCTATACAAAGGATTACGCATGGGGAATATTGAAACTGTACTTTCCAGCAGTATCGCTGCTGTCTTTTTTGCAGCTTTCGTTGTTGCTGGAACTATGTGGTATGGTTCAGCAACTACCCCCGTCGAATTATTTGGTCCCACTCGTTATCAGTGGGATCAGGGATACTTCCAGCAAGAAATATATCGAAGGGTTGGCGCCGGGCTAGCCGAAAATCTGAGTTTGTCGGAAGCTTGGTCGAAAATTCCCGAAAAATTAGCTTTTTATGATTACATTGGTAATAATCCGGCGAAAGGGGGATTATTCAGAGCGGGCTCAATGGACAACGGGGATGGAATAGCTGTTGGATGGTTAGGACACCCCATCTTTAGAGATAAAGAAGGACATGAGCTTTTTGTACGTCGTATGCCTACTTTTTTTGAAACATTTCCAGTAGTTTTGGTAGACGGAGACGGAATTGTAAGAGCCGATGTGCCTTTTAGAAGGGCAGAATCGAAGTATAGTGTTGAACAGGTAGGTGTAACCGTTGAGTTCTATGGTGGCGAACTCAATGGAGTCAGTTATAGCGATGCTGCTACTGTGAAAAAATATGCTAGACGTGCCCAATTGGGTGAAATTTTTGAATTAGACCGTGCTACTTTGAAATCCGATGGTGTTTTTCGTAGCAGTCCAAGGGGTTGGTTCACTTTTGGACATGCTACGTTTGCTTTGCTCTTCTTTTTCGGGCACATTTGGCATGGCGCTAGAACTTTGTTCAGAGATGTTTTTGCTGGTATTGATCCAGATTTGGATGTTCAGGTGGAATTTGGGGCATTCCAAAAAATTGGAGATCCAACTACAAGGAGACAAGTAATCTGATACAACATTGCTCTGCTATCTTTCTTTCGCCTCTATTGGATTTTTTTTTTATTTATTTGATATACGGGACTGGAGAAATCTTGATTTTCATCATTGCCTTTTTTTTACTCTTGCCTTTTTTTTCTTTATCCGGGAAATGATCCCAAATGAAATGAACAGGTGCGGAAGCTATAATTGTAAACCGCGATCAAATCTATGGAAGCATTGGTTTATACATTCCTGTTAGTCTCGACTTTAGGAATCATTTTTTTCGCTATTTTTTTTCGAGAACCGCCTAAGGTTCCGACTAAAAAGATGAAATGATTTTTCATTATCTCAATTGAAGTAATGAGCCCCCCAATATGGGAGGTTCATTATTTTAACTAGTCCCCGTGTTCCTCGAACGGATCTCTTAGTTGTTGAGAGGGTTGACCAAAAGCGGTATATAAGGCGTACCCAGTAAAGCTTACAAGTGAACCAGATATGAAGATGGCGACTAGGGTTGCTGTTTCCATTATTAGATAATTTCAAGACCGCGATGGATCTACGCTATGATAAGATCATTTATTTAAAATGAAAAAGTATACAAAGTCAACAGATCTCAATCAATGCAATAGGATTTATGGCTACACAAACCGTTGAGGGTAGTTCTAGATCTGGTCCAAGACGAACTATTACAGGGGATTTATTGAAACCATTAAATTCGGAATATGGTAAAGTGGCTCCTGGATGGGGAACGACCCCCTTCATGGGGGTCGCAATGGCTCTATTTGCCATATTCCTATCTATTATTTTGGAGATTTATAATTCTTCAGTTTTACTGGATGGAATTTCCATGAGTTAGCTAGGTCCATAAGAACAATGAAGTCCTAGCTTTTCAATCAAAAATGATTAGGACTAGGATTTCTAGATCATTCTGGTAGTTCGACCGTGGAATTCCGTCGTTTCGGTATTTCCGGAATATGAGTGTGTGACTTGTTATAATTGATCCTATTGATAGTACAGAGAATAGGTCTGTCATCTCGATAGAGATGGTTCTACGTCGGATATTCATTCTAGTATCTGGAGCACGGAATATATGTAATAGATCAAGAAAGAAATATTTGAACTATGATTCATACCTATTATTCAGACCTCGCGACCGGACTCCAAAAAATTTTCAAACAAAGAGGTATTTCATAAATCGAACGATTTTTCTTTTCCTTCAAAATTTTTCTTATTTTGACCGAAGGACAAATGTTTCTATGAATTTTTAGTCATTCCTTCCATCCATTCATTAAATAAGTGATGATCAAACGGTTCTTACTCAGAGAACCCTTGGGTTTTTTAGCTTGGAGGCTTTATTGAATCATCGTGGTTATAGTATGAATCTGAGGTTTCAATTGATTCATAGGGTCTCAACAAGATAATTCCTATCAATAGTAAACAAAACATATAGTAAATCCGCATTACGCACAAACAACAAATCAAAAAGAAAATAATAGGGGAAGAGAAGATTCAAGAGGCCTGTAATGATCAACATAAACACAAACGAGCCGACTTGATATTTTGTTTGGCATTATCATCACAAAGAAGAGATTCCGGATTTTGGTTCTTCGCTTCATATCTTCGGGTACGATTGAATCAAGTTCAAATGAAGTGGCTAAGAAGTTTCAAACTTTCTATTCCATATCCGTTGCAACCACTATTTGGGTGTTTCTGCTTGAGCCGTACGAGATCAAATTCTCATATACGGTTCTCAGAGGGGGAGTCTCTTTGGTTTACCTATCTCAATAAAGTATATGATTGGTTCGAGGAGCGTCTCGAGATTCAGGCGATTGCAGATGATATAACTAGTAAATATGTTCCTCCCCATGTCAACATATTTTATTGTCTAGGAGGGATCACACTTACTTGTTTTTTAGTACAAGTAGCTA